TTTATTTTTATTTGTAAAAAAATTAAAATCGGTTTAATATAAAATATAAAAGAATATTTTCATATATATATATATATATATATACGCATATATGCGTATATATATATATATATATTTATTATATAAATTAAAATAATACATTAAATATTTAAATTTAATATATTTAAATAATAATTATATAATAAAATTTAATTAATTAATAATTTTAATAATAATTTTTTATTTAAATGAATAAAGATCGCTTATATTTATATTAATTTTTAATATAAATATTATTTAAATGAAAAAAAAGAAAAAGTAAAATATGTTAATATAAAAAAAAAAAAAAAAAAATCTATATTTTATTTTAGACAAATAAATAAAAATTTTTATGGTTTAAAAAATTTATTTTAAATTTATTTTACATATAAATTTTGGTGATAATTTTAATGATTTTAAAAATAATTAATTTATATATGTAGTAATTAATATTAAAAATTTAAGTAATTAAGATTTAGTAATATAAAAATTAATAACAAATTTTGTGCCAGCAGTTGCGGTTACACAAAAATTAAAATAAATTTTTTTAGTTATTAATAAATAATTATAAATATAATAATTTAAATTTTAATTTATTAAGTGAAATTTTAATTTAATTAAAAATTATTTTTATGAAATTAATAAATTTTATTTATAAACTAGGATTAGATACCCTATTATTAAAAAATTAAAATTATATACTAAAATATTAGATTTTTATTGAAACTTAAATAATTTGGCGGTATTTTAGTTCATTTAGAGGAATCTGTCTAATAATTGATAATCCACGAATAATTTTACTTAATTTATTATTTTGTATATCGTTGTTAAAAAAATATTTTTAAATAATAAATAATATTTTAAAATTTAAATAAAAAATTAAATCAAATCAAGATGCAGATTATAATTAAGAATATGATGGATTACAATAAATTAATTTAGGAGGAAATTAATATGAAAAATTAATTGAAAATGGATTTAAATGTAATTTTTTTTAGTTTATAAAAATGATTTATAATTAAAATATGTACATATTGCCCGTCGCTTTCATTTGAAAATTGAAATAAGTCGTAACAAAGTAGAGGTACTGGAAAGTGTTTCTAGAAAGAACAAATTAGAGCTTGTGAAAGTATTTCATTTACATTGAAAAGAAATTAAAATTTAATTAATTTGAAGTATTAAATTAATGGGGGTTAAATTTAATAGAATAAATTTTAAATAGATATTAATTGAGTTAAAGTATTTTTTATAGAAAAAATTTATAAATTTATAGTTAAATAGTATTGTAAAAGAAATTTGAAATAATTGAAAATTTATTATTTTAAAAGTAATTTTAATTTAATGTATCTTGTGTATCAGAGTTTATTAAAAATAATTTTTAGGGGGAAAATTCTCGAATTAAAAAGAGTTAAATAATTAATTAAATTTATTGTGTTAAAAATATTTTTAATAATTATTTAGAAATGAAAAGTTATTCGTTTTTTAAGATATCTAGTTTTTTTAGAAAAAAATTTAATTTTAAATTAATTTATTTTTATAATTAAATATTTAATTAAAAAAGAAATTAATTTTATATTTTAAGGGATAAGCTTTAAGATAAATACCTAAAATGCTTTTGTAAAATAAAAAAAAATTTTATAATTTATATTGTTAATAAAATTTAATTTATTATAAATAATTTTATTTTAAGAAAAATTTATTTTAATGTTTAGATTTTTATAAAAAAATAATTTATAATTAGAAAAATTTAATTATAATGATAAAATTAGTATATAATTAGTAAAAAGAAATTTTTTTTAAGAAAAGTAATTTTAAGGAATTCGGCAAAAATTTATATTCGCCTGTTTATCAAAAACATGTCTTTTTGATTAATAATTTAAAGTCTAATCTGCCCCCTGATTATATATTAAAGGGCTGCAGTATTTTGACTGTACAAAGGTAGCATAATAAATAGTCTTTTAAATGGAGACTAGTATGAATGATTGGACGAGATATAAGCTGTCTCAATATTAAAAATTGAATTTAATTTTTTTATCAAAAAGTTAAAATATAATTAAAAGACGAGAAGACCCTATAGAGTTTTATAAAAATATTAATTATGATTAATATTATAAGTTTATAATAACAATTAATATTTTTATTTTGTTGGGGTGATAGTAAAATTAAAAAAACTTTTATTTATAAAACCATAGATAAATGAATTAATTGATCCAAAATTTTTGATTATAAGAAAAAATTACCTTAGGGATAACAGCGTAATTTTTTTTTTTAGTTCAAATAAGAAAAAAAGTTTGCGACCTCGATGTTGGATTAAGATAAAATTTAAATGCAAAAGTTAAAATTTTGATCTGTTCGATCATTAAAATCTTACATGATCTGAGTTCAAACCGGTGTGAGCCAGGTTGGTTTCTATCTTTAATAAAAAAAAATATTTTAGTACGAAAGGATCAAATATTTAGAATAATTCTATTAATTTGAATATTAATAAATTAATTTTGCTATTTTGGCAGAAAATTGTGATGATTTTAGAATTCATTAATATATAATTGTTTATTATATAGATAGTAATGTTAATAAAGGATTTAATTATAATTTTAATTGGTTTATTATTATTAATTATTGGGGTTTTAATTGGGGTTGCTTTTTTGACTTTATTTGAGCGAAAAATTTTAGGTTATATTCAAATTCGAAAAGGTCCTAATAAAGTAGGAATTATGGGTATTTTGCAGCCTTTTTCAAATGCTATTAAATTATTTACAAAAGAGCAAACTTATCCTAGATTTTCAAATTATTTATCTTATTATTTTTCTCCTATTTTAAGATTTTTGTTATCTTTAATTATTTGATGTATAATTCCTTATTATTTTAATATAATTAGATTTAATTTAGGAATATTATTTTTTTTCTGTTGTACAAGTTTAGGGGTGTATACTGTTATAGTAGCTGGATGATCTTCTAATTCTAATTATGCTTTATTAGGGGGTTTACGGGCTGTTGCTCAAACTATTTCTTATGAAGTTAGATTAGCGTTAATTATAATGTCTGGAATTATTATAATTATGGATTTTAATTTAATTAAATTTTCTGATTATCAAAATTTAATTTGATTTATTTTTTTAATAATGCCAATTAGAATTTGTTGATTTGCTTCTAGATTAGCAGAAACTAATCGTACTCCATTTGATTTTGCTGAAGGGGAAAGAGAATTAGTTTCAGGGTTTAATGTAGAATATAGAAGAGGGGGATTTGCTTTAATTTTTATAGCTGAATATGCTAGAATTTTATTTATAAGATTATTTTTTTGTTTATTATTTTTAGGTGGGTATGATTTAAGATTATTTTTTTATTTAAAATTAGGATTTATTTTTTTTTTATTTATATGAGTTCGAGGTACATTACCTCGGTATCGTTATGATAAATTAATATATTTAGCTTGGAAAAGATATTTACCAATTTCTTTAAATTTTTTAATATTTTTTATTGGATTAAAAATTATATTTTAAATATTAAAAAATTTTTAGTATAAATTAATAGAATTTTTATTCTTTCTTAAGTTTTCAAAACAAATGCTTTTACAAGCTCATTAATTAATTAATTGAAAATTATTTTATCTCAATATTTATTAATTAAGGGATTAAAAATAAAATAAGAAAAATATAAGACTGTTAAAATTTGTCCGATAATAATATAAGGTTCTTCTACAGGTCGAGCTCCAATTCATGTAAGTAAAATAATAGTAATTACTATAATTCAAAATATAATTTGATTAATAGGATAAAATTGAATTCCTTGAATTTTTTTATTAAAAGTGATAGGGAGGATAATTAAAATTAAAATTGATATAACTAAAGCAATTACTCCTCCTAATTTATTAGGGATAGAACGTAAAATTGCATACGCAAAAAGAAAATATCATTCAGGTTGAATATGAATGGGTGTTACTATTGGATTAGCTGGGATAAAATTATCTGGATCTCCAAGTAGATAAGGGTTAGTTAATGTTAATATAACTAATATTATTATTATGATAATAAATCCTAAAATATCTTTGTATGAAAAGAAAGGATGAAATGGAAGTTTATCTAAGTTTCTATTTATTCCGAGAGGATTATTTGAGCCTGTTTGATGGAGGAATAATAAATGAATTATTGTTATTATAGCAATGATAAATGGGAGTAGGAAATGGAAAGTATAAAATCGTGTTAAAGTTGCATTTCTAACTGCAAATCCCCCTCAAATTCAGTTTACAAGTATAGTTCCTAGGTAAGGAATTGCAGATAATAAATTTGTAATAACAGTTGCCCCTCAAAAAGATATTTGACCTCAGGGGAGAACATATCCCATGAAGGCTGTAGCTATTAGTAGAAAAAGAATAATTACACCAATTATTCATGTATAAGTTAAAGTAAAAGATTCATAATAAATTCCTCGTCCAATATGAAGATAAACACAAATAAAAAAAAAAGAAGCTCCATTTGCATGTAAGGTACGGATTAATCAACCATAATTTACATCTCGACAAATATAGTTTACTCTGTGAAAAGCTATTTCAATATTTGCTGTATAATATATAGTTAAAAATAATCCGGTTAAAATTTGAATAATTAAGCATAAACCTAGTAAAGATCCAAAATTTCATCATAAAGAAATATTTGAGGGGGTAGGTAAATCAATTAAAGAAGAATTAATAATTTTAAGAACAGGATGTGTTTTTCGTAATGGTTTGAAAATATTTATCATTTGTTTAAAAATTAGAGCGAATTGGCCCATAGGTAATATTAGTAATTTTTACTACTGAAACTAAAGTAATAAATAAATAAATAATTAATATTATTATTATAAAAAAAGTTTGAGAATTATATAATTTAGTTAAATTTATTTTATTTTCATTATTAAAGAATTTTAAATTAAAATAAGTTTCTATATCAGAATTAAAGTAAAAATTTATGTATTTTAAATTATTTATTATAATTATTCTAATAATTAAAAAAATTAAAATTAAATAAAAAAATATAATTTTTATTTTTATATTTCTTTTAAATATTTCATTAGAGGCAATACTAGAAACGTAAATAAATAAAACTAGCAATCCTCCTAAAAAAGTAAGAAATAAAATATAAGAGAATCAATAAGTTTTAATTATTATTCCAGATAAAATACAGATTAATAAAGTTTGCCCTAAAATAAATAATCCTATAGAAAGAGGATGAGTTAAAAAATATATAAATAATGTAAATGTAAAAATTATAGAAGAAAGAAATATTTTTATAATATCAAAGAATAGTTTAAATAAAATAATAATTTTGGAGATTATTGATAAAGAGAGTTCTTTTTCTTTGAAGTTTTTAAAGAAAATTCTTATTTTTGGTTTACAAGACCAATGTTTTTGTTAAACTATAAAAACAAATGTTAATAATAATATTAGGTATCATTTTATTTATGTTTATTATTGGTAATATAATTTTTGTATCAAAATATAAACATTTATTAATTGTATTATTAAGTTTAGAATTTATTGTTTTAAGAATTTTTTTTTTTATATTATTAATATTAAGATATCTAGAGAATGAGTTATATTTTTTAATAGTTTTTTTAGTTTTTTCAGTTTGTGAAGGGGCTTTAGGTCTTTCTATTTTAGTTTCTATAATTCGTACTCATGGAAATGATTATTTTCAAAGTTTTAATTTATTATAAATGATAAGAATTTTATTAAGACTAGTATTTTTAATTCCTTTATGTTTTATAAAAAATATATTTTGATTGGTTCAAATAGTAATATTTGTAGTTATATTTTTATTTATAAATTTAGGGATAAATTTATTTATTTTTTCAAATTTAAGTTATTTTATAGGATTTGATTTAATTTCTTATGGGCTAATTTTATTAAGAATTTGAATTTGTATTTTAATAATTATAGCCAGAGAGAATTTATTTAAAATAAAATATTATGAAAAATTTTTTTTATTAAATGTAATTTTTATACTAATTATACTTTATTTAACTTTTTCTGTAATAAATATTTTTATATTTTATTTATTTTTTGAGGGGAGGCTAATTCCAACATTATTATTAATTATTGGTTGAGGTTACCAACCAGAGCGAATTCAAGCTGGGGTTTATTTATTATTCTATACTTTGTTTGCTTCACTACCCTTATTATTGGGAATTTTTTATTTATTTAATGAATTAAATACTATAATATTTTATTTCTTGAAATTTGAAAATATAAATTTATTTATTTTATATATTTCATTAATTCTTGCTTTTTTAGTAAAAATGCCAATGTATTTTGTTCATCTTTGATTGCCTAAAGCTCATGTAGAAGCTCCTGTTTCTGGTTCTATGATTTTAGCGGGAATTATATTAAAATTAGGGGGTTATGGTCTTTTACGTGTTTTTATTGTTCTATTAAATATTGGATTAAAATTAAATTATATTTGAGTTATTATTAGATTAATTGGGGGATTTTATATTAGATTAAAATGTTTTTGTCAAGTTGATATTAAATCTTTAATTGCATATTCTTCAGTTGCTCATATAAGATTAGTGATTGGGGGGATTATAACTTTAAATTATTGAGGATTTATAGGAGCTTACATTTTAATAATTGGTCATGGATTATGTTCTTCAGGAATATTTTGTTTAGCTAATATTAACTATGAACGTTTACATAGTCGAAGATTATTTATTAATAAAGGAATAATAAATTTTATACCTACAATAAGATTATGATGATTTTTATTACTTTCATCTAATATAGCAGCTCCCCCTTCATTAAATTTAATAGGGGAAATTAGACTTATTAATAGTTTAGTAGGTTGATCATGAATAACTATATTAATATTAGTAATAATTTCTTTTTTTAGAGCAGGCTATAGATTATATCTATATTCTTATACTCAGCATGGAAAATATAATTTAGGTATTTATAGATTTTATACGGGAGTGTCTCGTGAATATTTAATATTAATTTTACATTGATTACCTCTTAATATTATAGTATTAAAAATTGATTATAGAATATTATGATTTTACTTAAATAATTTAAATAAAATATTGATTTGTGGTATCAAAAATATGAATATATCATTTTAAGTCATTCAAAAATATTCTATTTGTTTTATTAGATTTTTTTTTTTATTTTTTTTTATGTTAATTAATTTTTTTTTTTTTATAATATTTTTAATAAATAATTTAGTTATTTTTTTAGAGTGAGAATTAATTTCTTTTAATTCAAAGCCTATTGTTATATCAATTTTATTAGATTGAATGTCATTATTATTTATAATATTTGTTTCATTAATTTCATCTGTAGTTATTTATTATAGAAAAAGATATATAAGTTCTGAGATTAATTTAAATCGTTTTATTATTTTAGTTTTATTATTTGTTTTTTCTATAATTTTATTAATTATTAGTCCTAATATTATTAGAATTTTTTTAGGGTGAGATGGGTTAGGTTTAGTTTCTTATTGTTTAGTAATTTATTACCAAAATTTTAAGTCTTTTAATGCTGGTATATTAACAGCTTTGTCCAATCGAATTGGGGATGTTTTTATTTTAATAGTAATTGCTTGAATATTAAATTATGGGAGTTGAAATTACATTTTTTATTTAGAATTTATATCAATAGATTTTTCTATGATAATAATTGGAATTATAATTATTTTAGCTGCTATAACTAAAAGAGCTCAAATTCCTTTTAGATCTTGATTACCAGCTGCTATAGCAGCTCCTACTCCTGTCTCATCTTTAGTACATTCTTCAACTTTAGTTACTGCAGGAGTTTATTTATTAATTCGATTTAATTTATTATTAGTTAATGTATTTTTTATTAAAATTTTATTATTATTATCAGGATTAACTATGTTTATAGCTGGAATTTCAGCAAACTATGAATTTGACTTAAAAAAAATTATTGCTTTATCTACATTAAGTCAATTAGGTTTAATAATAAGAATTTTAAGAATAGGTTTACCTGATTTAGCATTTTTTCATTTATTAACTCATGCAATATTTAAAGCTTTATTATTTATATGTGCGGGAGTGGTTATTCATATAATAAGAGATATCCAGGATATTCGTTTTATAGGGGGTATTAGGTTTTATTTGCCTTTAACATCTTTATGTTTAAATATTTCTAATTTAGCTTTATGTGGGATTCCTTTTTTAGCAGGATTTTACTCAAAGGATTTAATTTTGGAAATAGTTAGTATAAGAAATTTAAATATATTTATTTTCTTATTATATTATATTTCTACTGGATTAACAATATTTTATACTATTCGTTTATTAATGTATTTAATAATTAGTGATTATAATTTAATAAGAATTTATAATTTATTTGATGAAGATTATGTAATATTAAAAAGTATATTTTTATTATTATTTATAAGTTTAGTAAGAGGGAGATTTTTAAGATGAATAATTTTTTCTTATCCTTATATAATTTATTTACCTTTAAATATGAAATTGATAGTAATTTATGTTGTATTAATAGGATTGTTATTAGGGTATTTAATTAGAAAAATAAATTTTTATTCTGTTAATAAATTTTTATGTACTTATAATTTAAGAAGATTTTTATGTTTAATATGATTTTTACCTAATTTATCAACTTATGGTATTATTTATAATTTTTTGAATTTAGGCAATAAATTAGTAAAAGTAAATGATATAGGTTGAATTGAATTATATAGAGGTCAAGGTATTTTTTTAATATTAAAAAATAATACTATTTTTTATAATTTTTTTCATATAAATAACTTTAAAATTTATTTATTTAGATTTGTTTTATGAATGAGAATAATATTATTATTTTTATTATTACTTTAAATAATTTAAATAGCTTATATTTAGAGCATAATATTGAAGATATTAAGGAGATTAGTTAATCTTTAGATAAGAAATATAAAGATTAAAATTAAGCTTCTAACTTTATTTTTAGTGGTTAAATTCCATTAATATTTCTAGTTTATATAGTTTATAAAAACATTACATTTTCATTGTAAAGATAAAATTTTATTTTTATAAATAATTTAATTGGAGTATTATTCAATTTTATCATTAACAGTGATATACCTCTTTTTGGTTTCAATTAATATATTTAAATAAGGAGTAGTAAAACTCTTTCTTTTAAGTCGAAATTAAATGCAAAATTTGCTTCTTATTTAAGATAAATTGTATTCAATATTTTTTAATTGCAAATTAAATGTTTTTATTAAACTATAATCCTATAATTTATTTTGATCATTCTAATATATTTTGATTTCATTCATGATAAAGACCTAATAAAAGAATTAAAATAAAAAAAATTCTAGTTTTTGTTCAAATAATAAAATTTGTTAATTTAAAAGAAATAATTATAGGAAAAATTAATGCAATTTCTACGTCAAAAATTAAAAAAATTATTGTAATTAAAAAAAAATGTAAGGAAAATGGAATACGAGCAAAAGATTTAGGGTCAAATCCGCATTCAAATGGGGAACATTTTTCTCGGTCTGAAAAAGATTTTTTTGATAAAATGATTGATAGAAATATAAGAATATTAGAAATCATAATAATAATTAAAGATATAAGTGTTATAATTATAATTATTTATATTAAATTTTAATTAAACTTTTTGATTGGAAATCAAATATACTAAATATATTATATAAATAATTAGTTTCCTCATCAATAGATTGAAATGTAAAGGAATAATCATACAACATCAACAAAATGTCAATATCAGGCAGCTGCTTCAAATCCAAAGTGATGATTTTTTGAAAAGTGGTTATTTAAATGACGTAATAGACAAACTAATAGAAAAATAGTTCCAATTATTACATGAAGTCCATGGAATCCAGTTGCTATAAAAAATGTTGATCCATAAATTCTATCTGCAATTGAGAATGGAGCTTCGATATATTCATAAGCTTGTAAAATAGTAAAATAAATTCCTAATATAACTGTAATAAATAGTCCTTGTGTTGTTTGTGAGTGATTATTTTCTATTAATGCATGATGAGCTCATGTTACTGTCACTCCTGAAGTAATTAAAATAATAGTATTAAGAAGAGGAATTTGAAAGGGATTAAAAGGTACAATTCTTATAGGAGGTCATATAGATCCAATTTCAATATTAGGAGATAATCTTCTATGGAAAAATGCTCAAAAAAAAGAAATAAAAAAAAATACTTCTGAAATAATAAATAAAATTATTCCCCATCGTAATCCTTTTAATACTAAAATTGTATGTTTACCTTGAAGAGTTCCTTCTCGGGAAATATCTCGTCATCATTGATATATTGTTAATAAAGTAATAATATAACCAATAATTAATAAATTTATGTTAAAATTATGAAATCATTTAACTAAACCTGTAACTAATGTTATAACTCCAATAGCTCCAGTTAAAGGTCAAGGGCTGTAATCTACTAAATGATAAGGATGATTATGAGTTGTCATTAGTTAACTTCTCTAGAATAAAGAGTTCTTAAAATAGCAAATACATATGATTGAATAATAGCTACGGCTGATTCTAAAATTAATAAAAGAATTTGAATAAAAATTAATATAATAATTAGATATGAAGGAATAATATTTCCTGTTCCTCTTAATAAAGTTATTAATAAATGTCCAGCAATTATATTAGCTGTGAGTCGAACAGCTAATGTTCCTGGTCGAATAATATTTCTAATTGTTTCAATTAATACTATAAAAGGTATTAAAATGTTAGGAGTTCCTTGAGGAATTATATGAGAGAATATATGTTGAGAATTATTAATTCATCCAAATAATATAAATCTAATTCATAAAGGTAAAGAAATTGAAAGTGATAAATTTAAATGACTAGTTCTAGTAAAAATATAAGGAAACAGTCCTAAAAAATTATTGAATAAAATAAATGAAAATAAGGAGATAAAAATAAATGTAGAACCATTTGAATTGATATTTCCAATAAGAGTTTTAAATTCTATATGAAGTTTGTTTAAAATAAAATTTCAAAAAAATAAATGACGATTAGGAATTAATCAAAAGGAAAGGGGGATAAATATTAGACCAATTAATGTTCTAATTCAATTAAAGGGGATATTTATTAAGTTAGTAGAAGGATCAAAAATAGAAAATAAATTATTTATCATTTTCAATTTAGTAAATTATTTTTTTGGGGGGAAGATTTAGTATTAAAATTATTAATTTTTAAATTAAAAATATAATAATTTATAATATTAAATATAATAAAGATTAAAATAAAAAATAATAAAGATAATATTCAATTAATAGGTATTATTTGGGGAATAAAAGAATATTACTTAGTAATAATTTAAATTTGACATATTTATGTTATAAATTAACTAATTCTTTCATTAAAAGTAATTGCTAATTTACTATAAAATGGTTTAAGAGACCATTACTTGCTTTCAGACATTTAATGAAGAATAATTATTAATTCAATTAATAAAATTTTTAATTGAAATTGATTCAATTATAATTGGCATAAATCTATGATTAGCTCCGCAAATTTCTGAACATTGCCCATAAAAAATTCCTGGTCGATTTATGAAAAAATTTGTTTGATTTAGACGACCAGGATTTGCATCAACTTTTACACCTAAGGCAGGAATTGTTCATGAATGAATTACATCTGTGGCTGTCACTATTACTCGAATTTGATTATTTATTGGTAAAATAATTCGATTATCTACATCTAAAAGTCGAAAATTATTAGGGGAAAGTTCATTTGAGGGGATTATGTAGGAATCAAATTGAATATTATTAAAATCTGAGTATTCATAACTTCAGTATCATTGATGTCCAATTGACTTTAAAGTAATTAGAGGGTTATTAATTTCATCAAGTAAATATAATAAACGAAGGGAGGGAAGAGCAATAAAAATTAAAGTAATTGCTGGTAAAATAGTTCAAATTAATTCAATTATTTGTCCTTCTAATAGAAATCGATTAATGTATTGATTAAAAAATAGTCTTACTATTAAATATCCTACTAAAATAGTAATTATAATTAAAATAACTAAAGTATGATCATGGAAAAAAATAATTTGTTCTATAAGAGGGGAAGCTCCATTTTGAAGATTAAAATTAGATCAAGTTGGCATTTCTAAAAAAAGGATAAATCCTTTATAAATGGGGTTTAAATCCATTACATATAATCTGCCATATTAGAACTTACTTAAAATAGGGAGTTCATTATAAGAATGTTCTGCAGGGGGTAAATTTTGATATCATTCTATTGATGAAGGCATATTTAATGAAAATAAAGTAATTCGTTGATTAATTATAGATTCTCAAACAATAATTAATATTAATATTACAGCAACTAAAGAGATATAAGATCCTAAGGATGATACAATATTTCAAGAAGTATAATAATCAGGGTAATCTGAGTATCGTCGAGGTATTCCAGCTAATCCTAAAAAATGTTGGGGAAAAAAAGTTAAATTAACTCCTACAAATATAATAATGAATTGAATTTTTAATATAAATGGATTTAAAGTTAATCCAGTAAATAAAGGGTATCAATGAATAAATCCTCCTATAATAGCAAAGACAGCTCCTATAGATAAAACATAATGAAAATGAGCTACAACATAATATGTATCATGTAAAGTTACATCAATTGAAGAATTAGATAAAATAACACCTGTTAATCCCCCAACAGTAAATAAAAATACAAATCCTAATCTTCATAATATAGAGGGTCTATAATTAATTTGAGTTCCATGAAGAGTTGCTAATCAACTAAAAATTTTAATTCCTGTAGGTACAGCAATAATTATAGTTGCAGAAGTAAAGTATGCTCGAGTATCAATATCTATTCCTACAGTAAATATATGATGAGCTCAGACTACAAAACCTAATAATCCAATTGCTATTATAGCATAAATTATTCCTAAACATCCAAAAGTTTCCTTTTTACCTCTTTCTTGGGAAATAATATGTGAAATTATTCCAAATCCAGGTAAAATTAAAATATAAACTTCTGGATGCCCAAAAAATCAAAATAAATGTTGGTAAAGAATAGGATCCCCTCCTCCAGCAGGATCAAAAAATGAAGTATTTAAATTACGATCTGTTAGTAATATAGTAATAGCACCTGCTAATACAGGTAAAGAAAGTAATAGTAAAAGAGCAGTAATTCCTACTGATCATACAAATAAAGGTATTTGATCAAAAGTTATTCCATTAGGTCGTATATTAATAATAGTGGTAATAAAATTAACAGCTCCTAAAATTGAGGAAATTCCAGCTAAATGTAAAGAAAAAATTGCTAAATCTACAGATCTTCCACCGTGAGCAATATTAGAAGATAAAGGGGGATAAACAGTTCATCCAGTGCCAGCTCCAGTTTCTACAATTCTTCTTGAAATTAATAAAGTTAAAGATGGGGGAAGAAGTCAGAATCTTATATTATTTATTCGGGGGAAAGCTATATCAGGGGCTCCAAGTATTAAAGGCACTAATCAATTTCCAAATCCTCCAATTATAATTGGTATTACTATAAAAAAAATTATAATAAAAGCGTGAGCTGTTACAATTGTATTATAAATTTGATCATCTCCAATTAATGATCCTGGGTTACCTAATTCTGCTCGAATTAATAATCTTAAAGATGTTCCTACTATTCCTGATCAAATTCCAAAAATAAAATATAATGTACCAATATCTTTATGATTTGTTGAATAAAGTCATTTTCGCTATTAAAATAAAATGGCTGAGTTATAAGCGATAAATTGTAAATTTATTAACGGGAAAATTCTCTTTTATTAAGTTTTATAGTCAATAAATGATTTAAAATTGCAAATTTTAAGGAATAAATTTTAATTTATTAAGGCTTAAAGAAAATTTTCTTTATAAATAATTTTGAAGACTATTAGTTTTATTTAACTTAAAACCTTAATAAAAAAAAAAAGTTCTTAAGATAATTCCTGTAATTGAAATAAAATTAAAGAAATTTATTAAATAATTTATTAAATTATTTTTTAGAAAAATTTTTAATCATTTTAATTTTAAATAATTAAATATTAAAGAAGAAAAAATAATACGAAGATAAAAAAATAATAAAATTAATCTTATTATAATGAAAATAAAACTAACAAAAAAAAAATTATTTATTAATAAAAAATTAATAATTATTCATTTAGGAAAAAATCCAATAAAAGGGGGTAATCCTCCTAAAGATAAAAAATTAATTGTTAGAAAAATTTTTAATAAGGGTGTTATATTTATAATAAATATTTGATTAAAAAAAAATAAATTTAATTTATTGAATATTAAACATATAATTCTAATTAGGAAAGAATATATAAGAAAATAAAGTATTCATATTTTTTCTCTAATTGTAATAGCTGCTAATATTCATCCTAAATTATTAATTGAAGAAAAAGCTATAAGTTTACGTAAAGATGTTTGATTTAAACCTCCTAATGCTCCAATAATTCTATTAAGAATTATAATTAGAATAATAAAATTTTTATTAAAATAATATGATAATAAAATTATAGGGGAAATTTTTTGTCATGTTATTAAAATAAAAGCATTAAATCAAGATAATCCTTCAATAATATTAGGGAATCAAAAATGAAAGGGAGCTGATCCTATTTTTATTAAAAGTGTTGAATTAATTATAATAGAAATAAAATTATTCGTATAAAAAGATGATTTTAATATTAATATTTTTAATAAAATTATAAATAAAAAATTTATTGAGGCAATAGATTGGGTTAAAAAGTATTTTAAAGAAGCTTCTGTAGCTAAAGTATTATTAGAATTAGAAATAAGGGGGATAAATCTAATTAAATTAATCTCTAAGCCTATTCAACACCCAAATCAAGAATTTGATGAAATAGAAATTAAAGTTCTAAAAAATAAAATAAACAAAAAAAATATTTTATTAGAATTAAATAAAGAATAAATTTAAAATAAGAAATAAATATTTTCTAAAATTATATTATAATTATAATTTATTATATTTTAGTGTAAGAAGCACAATAATTTTTGATATTATTAGATATAGTTTAATTCTATAAAATATAAATTTAATAAAGGTAAAATATAATTTACTTAATTTACTCTATCAGAATAATCCTTTAATCAGGCACTTTATTTTTAAAAAAAAGGGGATTCCTTTATAGTTGGGGTATGAACCCAAAAGCTTAATTTAGCTTATTTTTAA